AATACTCGGCGGCTTGAGCAAACCAAGCCTCCGCAATTTCAGAATCTCCCTGTCGAATGGCCTGTTCTCCCCGGTCGGAATAGGCGGGTCAATTCCTTCCCTTAGAACCGTACTTGAGAGTTTCCTACCTCATACGGCTCGACAGTCAATTCTTTTGGTGTCCCTTTTTTTAACCTACATATCTAATTGAATGAGATTTCTCATAGATATCCTATTTTTTCTCGGGGTTAACCAAAAGAGATTGATTACATGAGTTTCAAACTTGAATTTTGATTCAATTAATATAATAATCAGTTTTATCTTATCTTTTCTCCCACCTTCAGAAAAACAAAAATAAATAAATAAAGCATAGGCATTTCTACTATTGTTAGTGTTAGAATTTTCTGAAAGGTAACTATCTCGGTTTCGTTTTCATATAGAAATTTATATAGAATCTTTGAAAAAGACTTTTATTCATAAAAAGACCTACTGTCTTTAGGATCTGATGCTACACCGCTGCTCAATACCTTAAGGGATCGACTCTATTACATAAGTTGATTCCGAACTTTTATCTCATATCATGACATAAATAAGCAGTTCTTATTGTATCGGCCCAAAACCTCGCTAATTGATCTTTACGGTGCTTCCTCTATCAATTAGATCCTTTATCCATAGAATAAAGTATTTAGGCATATCTATTCTTCATAGTTCGACTTCTATGAAGTTTATTTCTTTGCTACAGCTGATAAAAATCGTTTTTTGGACGATGCATATGTAGAAAGCCTATTTTTTTTTCTAGTATTTAATTTACTAGCTGCTCGTTCTTTCCTTTTTTTCTATAGTGGAGATAGTCGCACGTAATGACAGATCACAGCCATATTATTAAAAGCTTGGGGTAAGAACGGGTTTCGTTCTAATGCCCGAAAATAATATTCTAAAGCTTTCGTATGTTCTCCGTTACTTGTGTGGATAAGGCCTATGTTATAGAGTATATAGCTTCGATCATAGGGATCAATTTCTAGTCGCATAGCTTCATAATAATTCTGTAATGCTTCCGCATAATTTCCTTCGGATTGAGCCGACATCCGTTACGGTCGTTATTCGATTTAAAGAATTCTCCGTTTCAGAACCGTACATGAGATTTTCATCTCATACGGCTCCTCCGTTATGTGCATAATGATAATAATATATGGAAAAAAGTGGATGTCATTATGAACTGGGCGGGGCTAATGTTTTTACAAGAAATCTCTAGCCAACCTTCCTGCAAAAGATCCTTTCTTAACACCAAGCGTGTTGTGATACTAGATAAAAATCAAAAAAGAAACTCCAACAATTTCTTTGTTCTCAACGCCCCTTAATTTCTAGGAATTAGTCACTTCAACAGTCTTCAATGGTTATACGGGTATCCAAAGTACGAACGAGATGGATGTTTGTTGGCCCAACCATTTTTCTTAGTCCCGATCCCGATGAAGGAAAAGGAGTAATTTAGAACAAAGTTTTTGTGTTGTTGATTTCTAGGCGTAGTGCTTCTTCCCCTATGCCGCCTATTGGTATTAGTGTAGTAGGGATTGACCTGCAATACAAAACCCATAGGTGTAACCTTTCGCTCAATACTAGAATCAACAATTGAAGCATCTAAGGCTGCATTAATCGTGGATACACGACAGAAGGGATTGTTTTATTTATATTAAAAACTTCACCTTCAAGAAGCGTAGATTTATTTCAATAATCTTTTTTCTTTATACCCCGAATCATATGTCTTTTTCCTATTCCTAAGACGGGGAGCGGTAAATAACGAAAAAAAAATAATGATAATCAAAATCAAATCGCACCATCTCTGTAATAGGTAAATGCCTCTTTTTCTCCTGAGGTTGTCGGAATTATTCGTAATAAGATATTGGCCACAATTGAAAAGGTTTTATCAATAAAATTTCCATTTATACGCGATCTAGGCATAGGTAGTAATCCATTCCATAACTCTTTTCATTACCTCTTGTGAGAAAATGTCCCACAAACAAAGGAATTTTACAGTACGAATTAACATAAAAGCGCAGACTCATGAAAATGAAAAAAAAACCTTCTACTTCCTTTTTTTTTGACAGGAATCAAAATCAATAAAAAACAAGAAATATTGGTTTGAATCCAATTCGATTTCATCAAAATTTCTTACTAATTTATTAGTAAAAGTAACTACTTCGATTTCATCGAAGTTGAAGAATCTAAGAATTAGATTAGGATAGATTTTAGCATAGATTAGAGATTAGGATAATTCGAAAAGTTTTGATTAAATTATGATCCAAAGAGGAAAAATAAAAATAATTGAAGAATTGTTCTATGATGAAAATAGAAAAACCGCCCGTTTTTGTTTTGTCTTTTTTTTTGTGCATAGCAGGTATACACTAGACAATCAAATTGCAAATCAAATAAAAAAAAAAGAAAAATCCCTGAAATGATTTATGAATTTGTAATAGATGTGCGGGGTGTTTGTAATAGATCTACGGGGTAAGGGGTTGTTGTTGAGGGATCTAAAACCGGAAAGGAATTTTAGAATTGTTATGGAAATGGAATTAGAGTCTAAATAGAATTATGAGCTAAAGGGATCCATTAAATATAGTCGAAAAAAAAAAATATGAATAACTCGCTATTCACCCAGGTGCTCAGTCATAATCATTATGTAGGAGAGATGGCCGAGTGGTTTAAGGTGTAGCATTGGAACTGCTATGTAGGCTTTTGTTTACCGAGGGTTCGAATCCCTCTCTTTCCGTATTTTCAACGAATTCACCAATCTTACGTTACTGACCACAATGTTTCAAATCAAATAACAATTGATACCAAAGAGTTAGACCTTTCTTTGATATAGATTCTCTATTCCTAATTTCTTTGATACGGAAAATACTGGAAAGAGCAAACAAGGGATGCCAATCTCCCTACTGATTTCTGCTACATGAATGGGAGAAAAGTCGAATGGGAGAAAAGAAAAGTGGAATGAGGATAAAAAGCCCCGGATCAAATCCCTTACCTTGTGCCCCTTTACTTAACCTTAACTTCGGCAAAAGGGGGCAAAGTTGTACGAACTCTTGTTTTCTTATTTGAGTTAAGTTAGTTTTAAGTCTGACGAGAATAATATTCTACGACAAGTAATTCATTTATTTTCAAACCGACCCATTTTCTATCTATTATTTGATTGACTAATCCTTCATATTGGAATGTGTGAAGAGTCAAATGGTTTGGCAATTCCTCATGGGTGGATGAATCAAGAAAACTTTCAATCAAAGCTCTAGATTTTTGTTCATCCTTCACTGTAATAGTATCTCGGGGTTTGCAGCGATAACTTGGTATATCCACCATATGACCATTAACTAAAATATGTCTATGGTTAACTAATTGGCGGGCTTGAGGAATAGTCAAAGCCATACCCATTCGAAAAAGTATGTTATCCAAACGCATTTCAAGTAATTGTAGTAAAACCTGACCTGTTGACCCTTTGGCTTTTCCGGCGATACGGACGTATTTAAGTAATTGTCGTTCTGTAAGACCATAATGAAAACGCAATTTTTGTTTTTCTTCTAAACGAATACGATATTGAGATTTTTTTCCGGAGCGCGATTGGTTTCTAAGATCGCTTCCTGCTCTAGGCCTTTGACTAGTTAGTCCCGGTAAAGCCCCCAGACGGCGTATTTTTTTGAAACGAGGCCCTCGGTAACGTGACATAAAGACTCCTTATTTTTATTGAAATTTTATAAACCTAAATGAAATTAAAACTGAACTAACTGAGAAATGAAGCGAAATCCACTAAAGTATTGTACTACAAACAATAATGAGATCAATTGTATCAATATCCAGATCCAGATTGTATTGTATATACAATATACATAAATCAAATAAATCAAAAGAATTTTCCTTTTTTTCTTGATTTATTCTGTGAAGACCTAACTCTTCCAAGTTTGATTCATAATTGGAAGTTTCTATGACATAATATGAATATATTAGTGACTCTTAGAAAAAGGGGAAGAAGTCTTTTCAATGTTCTTTGATTTTAAAAAGACATTATCAATCATGTAAAAAATTAAAGAAATCGAGAAAAGCCGGCTATCGGAATCGAACCGATGACCATCGCATTACAAATGCGATGCTCTAACCTCTGAGCTAAGCGGGCTCAAATAACCGAAATTGTACAGGCATAGGAATTCAGTAAACTTTATCTATTAACTATTCATTTCTTAGCTATTCATAATTAATATAGAATATTAGAATAGAATTTAATAGAATTTCAAATAAATATTGAATATTCTCGAATAGAACATAACTAGAATTAGATTCTATAATCTAGAATCTAGAATTTCTATTTATTTTTTAATGATATGTTTATCAATAATAAACATCTTAATTAGATAGGAAATCCATTAAATGACATCTGATTTGAAATTCTTGTTTTTTCTGTTCGAACCTAATTTTATTATTCTAGTAATATTATTATTTTATTTCTAATTTTTTTATTATTAATTACATATATTATTATATTCTATATTAATTATTAATTAATAATAAAAAAATGAAATGAATATAGAATAGAAAGATGCAACCCAGATAAATGCAATGCTCATTAGAATGAAACATTCTTCGTTTAGTTTTCTTTCATGGAAGCTCAGACGAAAAAAAAAAGAATCGATCGTTTGAGTATTTCACCAAATTGCAAACAAAAATGAGAATAAGAGGAATATACATATATATTATCTAATATATATCCATCTATATTGAATTGCGAATACAGAAATGATAGAATCATTTCTGATTAGACCAACTAAAATATGGGTCTCCAAAATACCAATAGACATGAAAGATGATAGACAAAAAATCAAATAGATAGGAGGAAACACTTTTCAAGACTTTTCAATAACTTTTCAATATAAGAATCGGTATCTATATCTAATGAATTCAAGGGTTTCGGCAGAATAAAAGAAAGGGGAGAAGGGCATCATAATGAGATGAGATCGCAATCTCAAAGCAAAACAAAAAAGGGGGGGGATATGGCGAAATCGGTAGACGCTACGGACTTAATTGGATTGAGCCTTGGTATGGAAACCTACTAAGTGATAACTTTCAAATTCAGAGAAACCCTGGAATTAAAAATGGGCAATCCTGAGCCAAATCCTGTTTTACGAGAACAAACAAAACAAGAGTTCATAAAGCGAGAAAAAGGGGATAGGTGCAGAGACTCAATGGAAGCTGTTCTAACAAATGGAGTTCATTACCTTGTGTTGGTAAAGGAATCCTTCTATCGAACCTCCAGAAAAGATGAAGGGATAACCTTATATAAATAGGTATAAGTAATTTAAAACTATCTCAAAAATGGTGACCCGAATATGGATTTTTTTTATATGAAAAAAAGAATTGTTTTGTTGTGAATCAATTCATCAATTCAAAGTTGAAGAAAAAATCGAATATTCATTGATCAAACCATTCACTCCATAGTCTGATAGATCTTTTCAAGAACGGATTAATCGGACGAGAATAAAGATAGAGTCCCATTCTACATGTCAATATCGACAACAATGAAATTTATAGTAAGATGAAAATCCGTCGACTTAAAAAAGTCGTGAGGGTTCAAGTCCCTCTATCCCCAAAAAAGTCTGTTTGACGCCCTACCTATTTATCTTTATCCTACCCTCTCTTTTTCTTTTTTTTTAGTTATTCAAAATTCATTATCTTTTTCATTCATCCTATTACAAACGTATCCAAGCAGAATTTTTTCTATTATTACTTATTCCAAGTCTTGTGGTATATATGATACACGTACAAATGAACATCTTTGAGTAAGGAATACCCGATTTACAATCCATATCATTATTCATACTGAAACTCTGAAACTTACAAAATCTTCGTTTTGAAGATCCAAGAAATTCCCGCCTCCAGACTTTCAATTTAATACTTTTTTTGTTTTAATTGACATAGACCCAAGTCATCTAGTAAAATGAGGATGATACTTCGGGAATGGTTGGGATAGCTCAGTTGGTAGAGCAGAGGACTGAAAATCCTCGTGTCACCAGTTCAAATCTGGTTCCTGACATAAGATGCATTTTTATGAGTCTCGATTCTAATAATTTTTTAATTATGGGTTGACCATAATACATACTTATTGATCTAAGTGTCTGGAAATACACCTTTTTTTAGATTTTTAGATGAGTAAAGAGTATATAAAGTGTGTATATGTAGTAAAAGAAAAAATTCAATTATCCTTCCTCTTCTTGTCTTTTTTATTTGTTCATGCTGTGGTTCCTCTCGTTCAAAAAGAATGTTACTACTTCATACATATTCGAAAGGTTAAATTACTTGGTTGAAAGACTCAACAAAAAAAAGTCTAGAGTTCAAGGGTGGAAATATCCAAGATCCATTTCAGATACAGTACAAATAGAATCCCATCCCTTTTTATTTTTTTTTTATTTATTTCTTTTTCTTTCATATTCTATTTATTCATTCCCTCTTATGTGACCTTATAGCTAGAGCCCGCTAAGTGATGTGCGCGATACAAAGTTCATGGTGCAGAACTCGTTTAGTTCATCCTATTGGCTTGGCTTATACGAAATAAGTATCTTTCCAATTTGAGAATCTCTTAGCCTATCCATAATAACATAATAAATAATACGAATGAGACCTCAATTACTCTGTTTGGTCTATTTGATCTAGAAGAGAATAGAACGTACAAATTTGAATATCTGTAGGAAAGACTAGTTTCTTATCATTCAATGAGCATCTTGTATTTCATAAAAATTGGGGGCAATATAATCCTTACGTAAAGGCCACCCTATCCAACTTTCGGGCATTAAGATACGTTTCAGTCGTGGATGATTATCATAAGAGATTCCCAACATATCATAAGATTCCCGTTCTTGAAAATCCGCACTTTTCCAAACCCAGAAAACAGATGGAATTCTAGGATTGCTCCTTGGAGCAAATACTTTTATGCATACTTCTTCCGGTTGATCTACGCCATATTCTATTCTCGTAAGATGATACACACTGGCTAAGAGTCCGCCTGGTGCCACATCATAGGCGCATTGGGAACGTAGATAATTGTAACCATATACATATAAAATTACAGCAATGGAATGCCAATCCTCGGGCTTTATTTGTAAAGTCTCTATTCCTTGGTAATCGAAGCCCAAAGATCTATGAACCAGCCCGTGTTTGACTAGCCAAACAGACAAATGACCCTGCATCTTTTTTATTTCCCCCGCACTTTTTTTGTATAAGATAAGTATTTCATTTCACATTTACGATGAACTCCAATTTATGCAGATTAATTCTCTGTTTTCTTATTCTGTAGGGTAGAGCCTAATTTACTAATTCGCGGGAAGATACTGAACTTTTGTATTTGAAAAATGTTTCAGTAGGGATCTCTGAAGTAGATGATGGTTGATAGAGTAATTCTTGATCATAATTTCCAGTATGCATACTGGGTACAAAAAGGAACTTGTGATTAGTAGTAAAACACCGATTCCCCTGTTGAGATCGAATTCTATC